ATGTCATAGTGTAACACTATATATAGAACGATTTAATTACATGTCACTACATTAAAAATATGCATCGGCCCTCGTTTTAGGGGTTTTTCGAAAAGGCGTGTATATTAAGGGGGAGGGGGGTTTTTCCCAAAATAATGTTATTTTCTTTTCTCGACCCAGGGGTAACTATATAAATATATTAATGCCTATATATAGATCTTTGTTGTTATGAATTCTTAGTTTTTTACATTAATTAAATAATTCTTCTTAATAATATTTAGGATTAATAAAATGTTTTTATTAATCTTATAGTTAAATTATTATTATTATATTGAATAAATTTAAAATTAATGTTCCGTTTACGGATATTTATTATTATCTTATCTTGACAAGAAATAGAGCGTGAAGTAAAAAAGTAGCACTTTTAAGAATTCGATGTTGAGTATAGAACAATTTAAGCATTCTTCCGGTCTAAAAGCCCTGGCGGCCCCAAAACCTGAAGGGCTTTTAAAAACCGGTCTTGAATTAAAATAACTAGGGAGGTAGATAAATCTTGATAAAAATTAAGAATTGTATGCCTTATAAGAATGTTAAATGTTAAATGTAATCGATTTAGGAAGATCAACAATAATAAGTTTTACAAACCATGCAAAGGGACTTTTAAATTATATTATTGATCGATAAAATTCCATAGTGATTTAAGCATTCTTCCGGTCTAAAAGCCCTGGCGGCCCCAAAACCTGAAGGGCTTTTAAAGACCGGATTTGAATTTAAATGACAAGGGAGGTAGATAAATCTTGAGAAAATTAATAAATATATGCCTTATAATAATATTAAATGTTAAATTTAATCAATATATGAGGATCAACCATTATAAGTACTACAAATCATGCAAAGGGATCTTTTAATTATACTATTGATCGATATAATTTCATAAGTAATTATATTGTTATATTAGAAAATTAGGGGGGATAAATCATTATAGCGGAAAATCAATTTATGATTATTATACATAGTAATATATATGCATAATAGTACATATAATACGCGTAGCAATTAAATATATACTTAACTAATAAGGAGAGAATTTTCAATTAGTAAAAAATTGATGTATCAGGAAGTAGTTTAATCAAAATCTTAGCTTTGGGAGCCAAGGATGTGAGTTTAACCCCTCTCTTTCCTGAATTGTTTGTTTTGGGGAGGCATTTCATCTCCAGTTTTCGGTTTACAAGACCAATGCCTTAATTTTTAGGCTACCATAACATTTATAGGTTTAAAATTTTATCTTCTCATCATCCAATAAGTGGAAATAAAATAAGAAATAGTAAGAAGTATATAATAGAGGCAATTTGTCCAATAATAATAAATGGTTGTTCAACTGGTTGTCCTCCGATTCATGTCAAAATAATAGTAACTGCGACTAAGGTTCAGAATAGAATTTGGGTAATTGGTCGAAATGTTGAACTTCGTTGCTTTGATGTGTGGAGTAATGGAACTAATATAAGGATGAGAATTGAAAATAAAAGAGCGAGAACTCCTCCCAATTTATTTGGAATGGATCGTAAAATAGCGTAGGCAAATAAAAAATATCATTCAGGTTTAATATGTGGTGGTGTAATTAATGGGTTAGCAGGAATAAAGTTTTCTGCATCTCCTAGAAGGTTGGGTAAAAAAAGGGTAAGGAGTGTTAAAAATAAGATAAGAATAAAGAATCCTAGAAGGTCTTTATAAGAATAATAAGGATGAAATGAGATTTTATCTATGCTAGAATTAAGTCCGGTTGGGTTATTAGAGCCTGTTTCGTGTAAAAATAGAATGTGTAGAAACATAAGTGCAGTAATGAGAAAAGGGAATAGAAAGTGGAAAGCAAAAAAGCGTGTAAGGGTAGCATTATCTACCGAGAAGCCTCCTCAAATCCATTCAACTAGGATACCCCCAATATATGGGAAAGCTGATAAAAGATTAGTAATTACTGTTGCCCCCCAGAACGATATTTGTCCTCAGGGTAAGACATAACCTACGAAGGCTGTGGCTATTAATAAAACCAACAAGATAACTCCAATATTTCATGTTTCTTTATTGAGGTAGGAACCATAATAAAGTCCTCGGGCAATATGTGCATAAATACAGATGAAGAAGATAGAGGCTCCGTTAGCGTGAATATTACGAATAAGTCATCCATAATTTACGTCTCGACAAATATGGACAACTGATGAAAAAGCAGATGAGATGTCTGCGGTATAATGTATAGCTAAGAATAAACCAGTAAGAATTTGAATAACTAAACAAAGTCCAAGGAGGGAACCATAGTTTCATCAAATTGAAATATTGACAGGGGTGGGAAGATCAATAACTAAATTATTAATAATTTTAATTAATGGGTGATTTTTTCGGATATTTGTGGCCATTAGGTTCTTGTAGTTGAATAACAACGGTAGTTTTTCAGATTACTAGTCTTAGTTAAAATCTAAGTAGGAATGTATGACTTATTTAATGTTTATTATAATGTTGAGTTTTATTATGGGTTTAGTAGCAGTGGCTTCAAATCCTTCTCCTTACTATGCCGCCTTAGGGTTAGTAATTTCTGCTGGTGTAGGGTGTGGCTTATTAGTAAGTTCTGGGAGTTCATTTTTATCATTAGTATTATTTTTAATTTATTTGGGGGGGATATTGGTTGTATTTGCTTATACTGCGGCGCTTGTTGCAGAACCATATCCTGAGTCATGAGGGGATTGATCTGTATTTATATATATTATATTTTATGTAATATGTTTAATATATATTAATAAGTATTTCGTTGGAGATTGAGGGTGGGGATGATTTGTGGGTGACGAAATTAATGGTTTAGAGATGATTCGTGGTGATTTTAGTGGGGTAGCTTTATTATACTCTTATGGGGGAAGTTTACTTATATTAAGTGGTTGAATATTACTTTTAGCTTTATTTGTTGTGTTAGAATTAACTCGTGGGATTTCTTGGGGAACGTTGCGTACAGTTTAAATAACCATTAATGTAGTAAAAATTAATGTAAGAAAGAAAATTATGAAATAAGTTTTAATAAAGCCTTGTTGAGGGGATGTAGACAATTTAATTATGGATGTTTGTTGAATAAATATGTTTTTTGGACCTGTTTTTTCATTTCATGTTAAATCAATCAGATGAGTAGAGATGGTTTGGGCTCAATGAAGGTTCATTTTAGGGGATAGACGGTGAATAATGGTTGGGAAATAACCGAGAAGATTTGAAAAATTATGAGAAGCTATAGAGGGATTAACTTTTAATTGGTGTTTGGTTAGGTTAGTTAATTCTAGGGCTAGAAGAAGACCAATAGTTGTAACTAGTACGGCTGATAGTTTTAGAGTAAGAGGTATTGTTATAATTTGTGTTTTAATAGGAGTTATGTTATAGGTGATAAGTAACCCAGCTAAAATACTTCCGTAAGCTAGGCGTTTAATAGGTTTAAGAACTATTATATTATTTTCGTTAATAGGTGAGAAAGAGGGAAATCGTGGTGAATTTATTAGTGTAAAGAAAATAAGTCGTAAGCTGTAGATAGCGGTGAAGGAAGTAGCTAGGAGGGTTAAGGTTAGGGCTCAGGCGTTAAGGTTCGATGTGTTTATGGCTTCAATAATAGCATCTTTTGAAAAGAAACCGGATAAGAAAGGTATACCTGTGAGAGCTAAACTACCAACTGTAAGGGCTGAAGCAGTAAATGGTATAATTTTATGAAGTCCACCTATTTTTCGAATATCCTGTTCATCATTCAGACTATGGATAATAGAACCAGAACAGAGAAATAGTATGGCTTTGAAGAAGGCATGGGTACAAATATGAAGAAAGGCTAATTGAGGTTGATTTAGTCCAATTGTAACTATTATGAGACCTAATTGACTAGATGTGGAGAAGGCTACAATCTTCTTGATATCGTTTTGGGTGAGAGCACAAGTAGCTGTAAATAGAGTTGTTAATGCTCCTAAGCATAGGCAAGCTGATATAATTAGTTGATTATCTTGAATTAATGGATGAAGTCGAATAAGAAGAAATACACCGGCTACTACTATTGTGCTTGAGTGAAGTAGGGCAGAGACTGGCGTAGGCCCCTCCATGGCTGATGGCAGCCATGGGTGGAGGCCAAATTGTGCTGACTTTCCGGCAGCAGCTAATACTAAACCAAATAATGGTATAGTTAAATCTATATCTTTGGATAAAATAAATATTTGTTGAATCTCTCATGAATTAAAATTAGTGGCAAATCAAGCTATACTAAGAATAAGACCAATATCCCCAATGCGGTTATAAATAACTGCTTGTAGGGCTGCAGTATTAGCATCAGCTCGGCTATACCATCAGCCGATTAAAAGGAAAGATATAATACCCACTCCTTCTCACCCAATAAAAAGTTGAAATAGATTATTGGCAGTAATAAGAATAATTATTGCTATAAGAAAAAGAAGAAGATATTTAAAGAAACGGTTATAGTTTGGGTCTATACTTATATATCAGAGTGCAAATTCTAAGATTGATCATGTTACGTATAAAGCTACTGGTAAAAAGATAATAGAATAGAGATCAAATTTAAGGCTTATATCAATATTTATTGGTCCTAAATTAATTCAGTTCCAATTGGTGGTGATTGATTCTACACCCTGATCTAAAAAAATAAATAATGGAATTAAGCTAATAAAAAATGAGAGTTTAACGGCTATTTTAACGTGTGTGGAGGCTCAATGTGGATTAGTAGTATCTTGGGGAAAGAAAATGGATACTATTAAAGGATAAAGAAGAATAATAAAGACTAATAGGAATGAGGAGTTAAAGATGATTGAGTTCATAGCTTTTGCTTGGAGTTGCACCAAGAGTTTTTGGTTCCTAAGACCAATAGATAACTATTATCTTTCAAAAGCTAAGTGAGCCATGGAGTTGAACCATGATTAAAAGAGTTAGCAGTTCTTTTTGTCCCAGACCTCTCTTGATAAATAAAAAGATTTTAACTTTTATTTTTAGAACCACAATCTAATGTTTTAATTAAACTATAAATATAAAATGTTCATCCTAGGATAAGTTCTGGTTTAGTAACAATAAGAATTGTTGGTAGAAGATGAAGATACATTAGTAAATGTTCTCGTGTATGGGAAGGTGAGAGGAAGAGTATATGTTGTGGTGTTGAACCCCGTTGTGTTATTAAGAATATATACAATGAATAAGATGCTGTTAATAAAACACCAGTACCTGTAAGTAAAATAGTTCAATTTGATCATTTAAATAGGGAAGTAATAATAAGTAGTTCTCCTACAAGATTAGGACTAGGGGGTAAGGCTAGATTCGCTAAATTAGCTAAAAATCATGAGGTACCTATAAGTGGGAGAATAATTTGAGTACCTCGGGCTAAAAGAAGTGTTCGGCTATGAATCCGTTCATAATTTGTATTAGCTAAACAGAAAAGTATAGAAGAAATTAAACCGTGTGCAATTATAAGGGCAGTAGCTCCAGCGAAGCTTCATGGAGTTTGAATTAGGATTGCTGCTGCTACGAGGCCTATATGACTTACTGAAGAGTAGGCAATTAAAGATTTAAGATCGGTTTGTCGTAAACAGATAGAGCTAGTTATAATAATACCTCAAATTGCTAAAATTAAGAATGGATAAGCTATTTCTTTTGTTAATGGATTAAGTATAACAATAATTCGTATTATACCATAACCTCCAAGTTTAAGGAGAACTGCGGCTAAAATTATGGAACCGGCGATAGGGGCTTCAACATGGGCTTTTGGTAATCATAAATGAACACCATAAAGAGGTATTTTTACTAGAAAAGCAATTATGCAGGCAAGTCATCAAAATTTATTAGTTCAAGAATATAAATTAATAGTATTTGGGTATTGTAAAATAAGTATTGATAAGGAACCTAAATCTTTTTGTAAAGTAAGTAGTGCAATTAATAAAGGTAATGAGCCTGCAAGGGTATAAAACAAAAAGTAAATACCTGCATTAAGGCGTTCGGTTTGATTTCCTCATCGTGTAATAATAATAAGTGTAGGAATAAGTGTTGTTTCAAATATAACATAAAATAGGATTATTTCTGTTGCACTAAATGCTAAAATTAGGGAGGCTTGAAGAATAATTAATAAAGAAATATAAATTTGTTGTCGTTTGTGAGGTTCGGCAGTTAAATGTTTTTGACTAGCTAAAAGTATAAGTGGGAGAAGCCAGCAGGTTAATGAAAGGAGGGGAGCTGAAAGTGGATCAATACCAAGAAAAAGGTTGGAACAATCCCAACCTATTTCAAGATCTCATTTAAATCAATATAAACTTAGTAGGGCAATTAGAAGACTATTGGAAATAGTTGAAGTTCACACTCACTTTTTTGGTGAAATTCATGAAATGGGTAATAATAAGGCAGTAGGAATAAGGATTTTTAGCATTGTAAAAGATTAAGGTTGTTAAGATGATCAGTTCCGTGTGTTCGGGTAGCGGCTACTAGTAGGGCTAGTCCTGAGCTTGCTTCACAGGCAGAAAATGTTAGTAAAATTATAGGTGCTAGGGATAAAGATGGAGAATTTATTGTTAATGATCAAATGGCAATAGCGATAAATAGGGAAAGTATTATTCCTTCAAGGCAGATGAGGGCCGATAGAAGGTGAGAACGGTTAAAAGCTAGTCCTGTAAGACTAAGAATAAATGCTGATATAATTGTAAAATAGATAGGAGTCATAAGGTATTTATGGATTTTCACCATAATTTATTAAGTCGAAATTAATGGTCTTTTTTGGACTAAACACCTATTCTGCCCATTCAAGACCTCCTTGTAATCATTCATAGACTAGACCTAATGTGAGAAGAATAATAATGATTGAGGCTCAAATAATAGTAATAAACGGTGAATAAAGTTGATCTCCTCATGGAAGAGGAAGGAGTAAAGCAATTTCTAAATCAAATAAAAGGAAAAGAATTGCTACTAAGAAGAATCGTAATGAAAATGGAAGGCGTGCAGAACCTAAAGGATCAAAACCACACTCATAGGGAGATAATTTTTCATTATCTGGGTTAATGGTTGGTAATCAAAATGCGATAAATACTAAAATTAGGGAGATTAGGGCGGTTATGATAATAGAAAATATGATGAGGTTCATTACTTCTCCTTGGATTCTAACCAAGATTAAATGATTGGAAATCATTTGTACTAGTTTATACTAGAAAAGTTTTATGAGCCTCATCAATAAATTGATACATAGAGGAATAATCATACTACATCGACAAAGTGTCAGTATCATGCGGCGGCTTCAAAGCCAAAATGGTGTTCAGATGTAAAGTGAAATAGGATTTGGCGTAACAAACAGACGAGGAGAAATGTGGTGCCAATAATAACATGTAGACCATGAAATCCTGTTGCTACAAAGAATGTTGTCCCGTAAACGCCATCAGCGATGGTAAAAGGGGCTTCATAATATTCTATAGCTTGGAGGGCTGTGAAATACAAACCTAATAATACTGTAAATGTAAGGGCTTGAATAGCTTCTTTTCGATTTCCTTCTATAATACTATGATGTGCTCAAGTTACTGTAATACCAGAAGCTAGAAGTACAGCAGTATTAAGTAATGGTACTTCAAACGGATCTAAAGGGATAATTCCTGTGGGTGGTCAACAACCACCTAATTCAGGGGTAGGTGCTAGACTAGAATGATAAAATGCTCAGAAAAATCCTAAGAAGAAAAGTACTTCTGATATAATAAATAAAATTATTCCGTAGCGTAACCCTTTTTGTACTGGTGGAGTATGATGACCTTGAAATGTTCCTTCTCGGATCACATCTCGTCATCATTGAATTATTGTTAAGGTAAGTAAAATTAATCCTAATAATAAGAGTGAAAAGGTATGAAAATGGAATCAAATGGCTAGGCCTGAGGTTATTAATAGAGCAGCAATGGCTCCAGTTAATGGTCATGGGCTTGGGTCAACTATATGATATGCGTGTGCTTGGTGGGCCATTATTAAACGTTTTCTTGTAAATATAAACTTAGGAGAAGTACAAAAACATAAGCTTGAATTATAGCAACAGCTACTTCTAAAATAGTTAATAGGAATAAGATAATGGAAGTAAGAATAGCTACTGAAGGCATAACAGTAATTAGAACAAAGGCTGCAGTTGCAATTAGTTGTATTAAGAGGTGGCCCGCTGTAAGGTTAGCTGTGAGCCGGACACCTAGAGCAAGAGGACGAATAAACAAACTAATAGTTTCAATAGTAATAAGAACTGGGATTAAAAGGGATGGGGTTCCTTCTGGTAAAAAATGTCCTAGTGAAATAGTTGGTTGATTAAATATACCAATTAAGACTGTTGTTAATCATAATGGTAAAGCCAAGGCTATATTTAATGAAAGTTGTGTTGTTGGTGTAAATGTATATGGGAGAAGACCTAATAAATTAATGGTAATTAAGAAAAGTATAAGTGCTGTAAATATAATAGCTCATTTATGACCACTTACATTTAATGGTTGTATAAGTTGATATGTAAATCGATTAATAAATCATGTTTGTAAGGTAATTAAGCGGTTATTAAGCCATCGATTGGATGGAGTTTGAAAGAGTATTGCTGGTATAATTATTGCTAAGACAATAAGAGGTAAACCTAATAATGATGGACTAATAAATTGATCAAAAAAGTTTAAGATCATGGTCAGTTTCAGGGTTCTGGTTTTTGTTTTTCAATATTTTTTAAGGTAGGATCATAATTAAACATATAGGATGTTAATTTATGTGGTAAAATAATTAGGAAAAATAATCAAGAAAATAAAAAAATTAAAAATCATGGACTTGGGTTAAGTTGTGGCATGTCATTAAGGGTGGTTGGAATCACCAATTTTTAGCTTAAAAGGCTAATGCTGAACCCTATTTAGCTTCTTAATGAAGTTTCTTCTAATATCAATGAAGATCAGTTTTCAAAGTGTTCTAAAGGAACTGCTTCTACAACAATGGGTATAAAGCTATGGTTAGCACCACAAATCTCTGAACATTGTCCATAATAGACTCCAGGTCGTGAAATGATAAAGGCTGTTTGATTTAGGCGTCCAGGAACTGCATCTATTTTTACTCCAAGTGCTGGTACTGCTCATGAATGTAGAACATCTTCTGCTGTAACTAGTACTCGGATTGGGGATTCTATTGGGACTACTATGCGGTGATCTGTTTCTAGAAGTCGAAATTGTCCTGGATTAAGATCTTCAGTTTGAACTATATAAGAGTCAAATTCTAGATTTTCATAATCTGTATATTCATAACTTCAATATCATTGGTGACCTAAAGCTTTAATTGTGATGTGTGGATCATTAATCTCATCTATTAAGTATAAGATTCGTAGTGAGGGTAAAGCAATTATAATAAGAATAATAGCTGGTAAAATAGTCCATACAATCTCAATTTCTTGTGAATCTAAAATATATTTATTAGTTAATTTAGTAGTTACTATTGCGATGATAATATAAAGAATTAAAGCGCTAATAAGGAAAATAATTATTAATGTGTGGTCATGAAAATGGAGTAATTCTTCTATAACTGGGGAGCCTGCGTCTTGAAATCCTAATTGTGATGGGTGTGCCATTAATTTAAGATTCGTGGGAATTTAACCCACAATTTTATCTTGACAAGGTAATGTAATTGTTTTACTAGAATCTTAAGAAAGTGACAGAGTGGTGATGTGGTCGGCTTGAAACCGACTTATGGGGGTTCAATCCCTTCCTTTCTTGTTAATAAGCTGGTTGTTGGACTTGTACAAAAGCTGGTTCTTCATAAGTGTGATGAGGAGGAGGACAGCCGTGAAGTCATTCTACATTAGTGTTGGGGAGTTCAATTGATAATACTTCACGTTTTGAAGCAAATGCTTCTCAAATAATAAATAATAAAATAATAACGGCAACTATAGAAATTATAGAACCAATAGATGATACTACATTTCATAAAGTATAAGCGTCTGGGTAATCTGAATAACGTCGTGGTATACCTGCTAAACCTAAGAAATGTTGAGGAAAAAAAGTTAAGTTTACTCCAATAAATATAATTAAAAATTGAATTTTTGTTCATGTGGAATGAAGTGTATACCCTGTAAATAGTGGAAATCAATGAACAAAGCCTGCTATAATAGCGAATACTGCTCCTATTGACAGGACGTAATGAAAATGAGCTACTACATAATATGTATCATGGAGCACAATATCTAGAGATGAATTAGCTAAAACAACTCCTGTAAGACCACCAATTGTAAATAAAAAAATGAAACCTAAAGCTCATAAAAGAGGAGTTTCTCATTTAATTGTTCCACCATGCAGGGTAGCTAATCAACTAAAAACTTTAACACCTGTTGGAATAGCAATAATTATTGTAGCTGATGTAAAGTATGCTCGTGTATCCACATCTATCCCAACTGTAAACATATGGTGTGCTCATACAATAAATCCTAGAAGACCAATAGCTATTATTGCTCATACTATTCCTATATATCCGAATGGTTCTTTTTTGCCTGAATAATAAGCAACTACATGTGAAATTATCCCAAACCCTGGTAAAATTAAAATATAAACTTCAGGGTGACCGAAGAATCAGAATAAGTGTTGATATAAAATAGGATCCCCTCCCCCTGCAGGGTCGAAGAAAGTTGTGTTAAGATTACGATCTGTTAAAAGTATAGTGATAGCTGCTGCTAAAACTGGGAGAGCTAAAAGAAGTAGTACAGTTGTGACAAGAACTGATCACACAAATAAAGGTGTTTGGTATTGTGAAATTGCTGGTGGTTTTATATTAATAATAGTAGTAATAAAATTAATTGATGCTAAGATAGATGAGATTCCAGCTAAGTGAAGAGAAAAAATTGTTAAATCAACGGAAGCTCCTGCATGGGCAAGATTTCCTGCTAGTGGGGGATAAACAGTTCAGCCAGTCCCTGCTCCAGCTTCAACACCGGCAGAGGCTAGAAGCAGAAGAAAAGATGGAGGTAGAAGTCAGAAGCTTATATTATTTATGCGTGGAAAAGCTATGTCTGGAGAACCAATCATTAAAGGGACAAGTCAATTACCGAAACCTCCAATTATGATTGGCATAACCATAAAGAAGATTATTACAAAGGCATGGGCTGTAACAATAACATTATAAATCTGATCATCACCTAAAAGGGTTCCAGGTTGACTTAATTCAGCTCGGATCAGAAGACTAAGACCAGTCCCAACCATTCCTGCTCAGGCACCAAAGATTAAATAAAGGGTACCAATATCTTTGTGATTAGTAGAAAATAACCAACGATTAATTGCCACAGGTAAGATGGCTGAGAGTTAAGTGGCGGCTTGTAGTCCCGTGAAGAGAGGTTCAAATCCTCTTCTTACCAAGTCCTGTAGTAAAGTTTACGTTAGATTGCAAATCTCTCAACGGAGCATAAGGTTCTCCCGGGGCTTCTTCCCGCCTTCCCGTTTTACGGCGGGAGAAGCCTAGATAAAAGTTCGCTGGATTGAACACTTAGCTGTTAATTAAGATGTTGCAGGATCAAGGCCTGTTTATCTAGAAGATTTTAGTTTAATTAAAGCATCTGGGTTGCATTCAGAATATGTGAGATAAAGTCTTGCAAGTCTTATCAGAAGTTAAGAGATTTAAACTCTTACTAAAAGCTTTGAAGGCTTTCGGTCTTATTAACCTAAATTTCTTATTGTAATAATATTAGTAGTGTTGGGGTTAAGGGTAAAAGTAAAAGGGATAAAGAAGTGGTTATGACAAGTAAAATATTTGTTTGAACAATTTTTGTTCGTCAGGACGAAAATGAGAAGATGGGGGCTGGTGAGAAGGTCAGGGTAATTATATAACATAAGCGTAAATAAAAGAATAAACTTAATAAGGTTGCTAAAGCTATAATAGTAGCTGGGATAAATAGATCTTGTTTAGTTAATTCTTGAAGAATAAGTCATTTTGGTATAAAGCCTGAAAGTGGTGGTAAACCCCCTAATGAAAGGAGGATTATTAGTGCTATAATTGATAGTAGGGGTGATTTAGTTATTGAAATAGAAATAGAATTAATTTTTATTGAGTTAAGTGAATTAAAAATGAGAAATATTGATGTTGTTATTATTATATAAATGATTAAATTAAGTAATGTTAATTCTGGGGTAAAGTGAATAATGGTAATTATTCAGCCTAGATGAGCAATTGATGAATATGCTAAGATTTTCCGTAGTTGAGTTTGATTTAAGCCCCCTCAACCTCCTACAATAATGGAGGCAATTCCTATAGTAATAAGAATATTTGGATTAAGAAGAGGATAAAGTTGAAGTAAGATAGCGAATGGAGCCAATTTTTGTCATGTGGAAAGGATTAATCCAGTGGTCAAGTTTAATCCTTGTAAAACTTCTGGCAACCAGAAATGTATTGGTACGAGTCCAATTTTTAGGGCTAAGGCTAATGTGATTAGTGTGGCGGAGGTTGGATAAATTAAATCTGTTATATTTCATTGTCCTGTTATTCAGGCATTTGTTGTTCCTGCAAATAGGAGAAGTGCAGAAGCTGTTGCTTGTGTGAGGAAGTATTTTGTTGTGGCTTCTACTGCACGTGGGTGTTGTTGATGAATTATTAGGGGGATAATAGCTATAGTATTAATTTCTAAACCTATTCAGATCAATAATCAATGGGATCCTAAGAATGTGATTGTAGTACCAAGGCCTAGGCTAAGTATTAGTAGAGTTATTACAAGAGGATTCATTAGTAGAGGAAGGATTTTAACCAACATGGTAGGGGTATGGGCCCAAAAGCTTAATTAGCTGACTTTACTTAGGAAGTAGTATAGTTGGAAGTACGTAGAATTTTGATTTCTATGGGATAGGTTCAAGTCCTATTTTTCTAAGGAAAAGGAGTGATTTTAACATTCATATTCCACTCTATCAAAGTGATCCTTTAATTCAGGCACTTTTCCTTATGTGAGTGGTGGTAAACTTGCTAATGAGGCTGGTAAAGTAATGTGTCATAAGATAAGAGCTAATGTAAGTGGTAGGAAGTTTTTTCATACGAGATGTATGAGTTGATCATAACGAAATCGTGGATATGAAGCACGAATTCATAAAAATAAAAGTGTTAATATAGTTGCTTTTATTATAAGACTTAGTGTTGAGATTTGAGGTAGAAGTGGGTTATACGAGACTCCTAAAAAAAGAATAACAGATAAGGTATTTATTATCAAAATATTTGAGTATTCAGCTAAGAAAAATAGAGCAAATGGACCTCCTGCATACTCAATATTAAACCCTGATACTAGTTCGGATTCTCCTTCAGTAAGGTCAAATGGGGCTCGGTTAGTTTCTGCTAATGTTGAAATATACCATATTATAGCTAATGGTCATGCTGGAATTAATAATCAGATTGTTTCTTGAGTAAAATTAAATGTATGTAATGTAAAACTTCCTGTCATAATAACTAGAGATAAAAGAATTAATCCTAAAGTAACTTCATAAGAAATAGTCTGTGCTACAGCACGTAAAGCTCCTATTAAAGCATATTTTGAATTAGAGGCTCATCCTGATCCTAAAATAGTATAAACAGTTAAACTGGAAATGGCTAAAATAAATAGTAATCCTAAATTAAGGTTCAAGATTGAGTGTGGTATTGGTAAAGGTATTCATATAAGAAGTGCTAATGTGAGGGCAGCGGTTGGTGTTACTAAGAAGAGGAAATGAGAAGAATATGAAGGGCGAATTGGTTCTTTAGTAAAAAGTTTTAACCCATCAGCAATTGGTTGTAGAAGACCATATGGCCCAATCACATTAGGACCTTTACGAAGTTGTATATAACCTAAGATTTTACGTTCTACTAGGGTAAGAAATGCTGTGGCTAATAGAACTGGAATAATATAGGTAAGGGGATGAATAATATAAGTAAGAATCATATTTATCATAGTTAGGGAGAGGAATTGAACCTCTGGATTAAAGAGTTTAGGTCTTTTGCACTTACCAGGCTCTGCCACCCTAACTAACTATAATCTTTAGCAGATTATTGACCCCTCTTACCTGTTTTAGTTTATTTCAACAGATGAGGGAGAAGCGTGCCTGTGGCATAGGCTTCATTTTCCCGGTCCTTTCGTACTAGGAAAAATATCTACATAGATAGAAACTGACCTGGATTACTCCGGTCTGAACTCAGATCACGTAGGACTATTAATCGTTGAACAAACGAACCCTTAATAGCGGTTGCACCATTAGGATGTCCTGATCCAACATCGAGGTCGTAAACCCTTTCGGCGATATGGGCTCTTAGAAAGGATTGCGCTGTTATCCCTAGGGTAACTTGGTTCATTGATCAGAAATATTAAATCCTGGATCATTATTCGTTAGATATTCTATAAATCAGAACTGTCGTTCAAATTTTTAAGTAAATACTCAATCGATGAGGAGGTTCTTTTTTACTCCTCGGTCGCCCCAACCGAAAACATTAAGATACATCATTATTAGTGAAGTTAAGTCCTTAGATTAACATTATACAAAATAATAGCTTAAGTGTTTAAAGCTCCATAGGGTCTTCTCGTCTTATGGTTTTATTCCCGCTTCTGCACGGGAAGATCAATTTCATTGATTAGAAAATAGAGACAGTTAGACTCTCGTGATGCCTTTCATACAGGTCTTTAATTAAAAGACAAGTGATTACGCTACCTTCGCACGGTCAAAATACCGCGGCCGTTAAAACAATGTCACAGGGCAGGCGGGACCTCTTATACAGTATTTGCAAGAGGCGATGTTTTTGGTAAACAGGCGGAGTCTATGTTTGCCGAGTTCCTTTATTTTCTTTAAATCTTTCCTTAAAACATTCCTGTGTAGGGTTAACGATAAGGTAAATGTGTTTTTCTAGTCTTTTATTATTAATATTATTACCTCAGGGTGGTATCGGTTAATAATCAGTGATTTAATTCTTTCTGACTTACACTGATGTTTTGGAGAGGTTAATCCTCTAATTACTCATTTTAGTATAAGTTCTTTTATTGTCTAAATAAAAAAACCCAATATTGGTTAGGGGGTTGTGAGGTTATATCTAAATTATAGGAAAATTAAGGCTGGAGCTATGACGCTTTCTTATCAGATGGCTGCTTTTAAGCCTACTGGGGCTAGGTCCTTACATAATATGATCATTACCCACCTAATAAAGTTGTTTCTTAATTCAAAAGAGTTGTACCTCTTTTGAATAACTAATAATTTTTACAAGTCTTCTTATTAAGAAATCTAATTTGATACATTGAATAATTATTGCAGAATTTAAGTTCTTTTTTTGGGTAACCAGCTATCACTAGGCTCGGTAGGCTTTTTACCTCTACTTGGGAGTCGCCCCACTCTTTTGCCACAGAGACGGGTTAGCTCTAGTATGCTGCTCCGAAGTAGCTCGTCTAGTTTCGGGGAGATGGACTTAAGGTCTTTTTGCCCATTTGTTCTCACTAAATCATGATGCAAAAGGTACAGGGTTAAATCTTTGCTTTTTATTACTTTAATGATTTGTTTCATTTCTCTTTCAGCTTTCCCTTGCGGTACTATCTCTATAGCGCTAAATATGTCTGTTCTATCACCTATACTAAGATTATGAAAATGTTTTAAGTATAAAATATTAATATAATTTATTAATAATATTGTAATTAATTAATGGTAGTTAGGCTAGTTTTAAGGTTCAAGATAACTCGAATTGCACGGGTATTTCCTCGGTGTAAGGGAGGTGCTTTACTAATTTAGCTATATTTTGATTATTCTAAGTACACTTTCCAGTACACTTACCATGTTACGACTTGCCTCCTCTTGTAAACAAGACTATTTATAAAAGGAAAAGATTGAAATTGAGGAGAGTGACGGGCGGTGTGTGCGCGCCTCAGAGCCATTTTCAGAAAAATATCCTAAGTTTTTCTTACTACTAAATCCACCTTATAAATAGTTTTTCATCTTATTGTCCGTATTTTCTTAAAAGAAAATGTAGCCCATTTCTTTCCACTTCATTCGCTACACCTCGACCTGACGTTTTGGAGAAGTCCATTATGCTTACTTTTATGCCCTCATGGGGTGAGCTGACGACGGCGGTATATAGGCGGTAAAGGCAAGAAGTGGTAAGGTTTAACGTGGATTATCGGTTATAGAACAGGCTCCTCTAGGGGGGTCTGAGGCACCGCCAAGTCCTTTGGGTTTTAAGCTAGCGCTTGTAGTACTCAGGCGGATTAAGGTAAAGTAATAGGATAATTCTATTTAAGGTTAAGCATAGTAGGGTATCTAATCCTAGTTTGTGTCTTAACTATCGTGAGTTCAAAAGTTCTTGTTAAATAAAGTCACTTTCGTTGGTGTATTATTCTTTTTATAAGAGCGTATAACAGCTTTATAAAATTATAACTTTAGTAATTTTTAGTATTTTCTAATCACCCTTTACGCCGTAAAATATTAATATGAGTTACTCGTATAACCGCGGTGGCTGGCACGAGATTAACCAACCCTTTTGACTATAACTGGTTCAAGCTTACGCTTATTATTCAATGTTTATCACTGCTGAATTCCCTTGGGGGTGTGGCTAGGCGAGGTGTCATGGGTCATACATAATATATATGCCTGATACCAACTCCTAAACAAATAATAGTATGATTAGGGTGTTCTCACTAGTATGCAGAAACTTGCATGTGTAAATTTAGTCAAAATTAATACTGAGGCCAGGACCAAACCTTCACTGCTTGTGAAAGTTTTTAAAATTTATCTTAGCATTTTCAGTGCTATGCTTTGGATTAAGCTACACTAGC